AAATAAATTGCGAATACGATCCAAGTAATAAACGCCCAAGTTTCCTTTGGATCCCAACTCCAATATGATCCCCACGCTTCATTAGCCCATACTGCTCCTGAAAGAATACCTATGGTTAAAAAGATGAATCCTAGGCTAATCACACGATAACTCCAATAATCTAATTGTTGAATCAATTGGGCCTTGTAATAATTGTTAACAGGAAAAAAAGCTTTTTTTTGAAAAATATTGTTGCTTTCATTCTTGTATTGGATTTCACCAAAAGAAAATGACCCATTTAATTTTAATAAATTCTTACTTTTAGAACTATAAAAAAGTTTTCTAAATGTAATGACTAGAAGTGCTACTGATAATAATGATCCGCAAAGAAGAGCCGCATAGCTCAATATCATCATACTTACGTGCATTATTAACCATTCCGATTGTAGAGCGGGTACTAATATTGTGGGTTTATGTATTTCATTTAAAAGACCCGATGTAGCAAAGCCTTGGGTAAAAATAGTACTTGAGGCAGTTATTGTTGTTAAATAATTTTTTCTTATTTTGAAATAAGGAACTATATGAATAAGGGAGAAACTCCATGAAAGAAAAATTAATGATTCGTATAAATCACTTAGTGGAAAATGGCCCGAATCAATCCAACGAGTTATTAACAATCCTGTTAGACATAAAAAAGTCGCTATCATCCCCTTTTCTGACGAATAATATGGTTTTCTAATTTGATTGCCCAATAAGCTTATCAAATGAATTGTAATTACAATTGAAACAATAGAAAAGGAAATATGAGTTAATATATGCTCTAAAGTTGAAAATATCATAAAAATGAAAAAACGGGGAATCCCCCCGTATTAATTAAGAAATATAAATTGGGAATTTAATTTAATTTTATTATAGGATCTATTTGATATCTTTTAGAAGATGGCATGCCGCCACTCGGACTCGAACCGAGATGCTCTAGCACTGCTTCCTAAGAGCAGCGTGTCTACCGATTTCACCATAGCGGCTTGCTCGAACTCATAATAACCTATTTATATTCAATCGTCGAGATTGAACAAGTCAATTCACTCAAATAAGTTTTTTTTAGTAAAGAAAAAAAAAAGAGTTCAAAAAAGTCAATTTAAAGGTTCAGTAGTTTCTTTAAGGTGTCTCGTTTTAGGGCTTTGACGTAGTTTAGCCGATTCTAAAATACGATTTTTGCAACTATAGAATTCTTCGATAGACTAAAAAACTTTTTTCTTTTATTGTCATTATTTCTGGTTTATCTGATTTAATAAATTCCATTTGAAACACAAACTCAATTTTATCAATGAATCTAAAATATGTCTATTTTGGATTACTCCAAATTGCCACTTGTACATAATATCTCAACAATTAAGTTCTTTTATTGATTATTGATTGGGCTGAAAATTGGATATATATGGAAAATAAATTTAATTTAATATTATAATATAAGAAATTAAGAAGTCAGAAAGTGATCCAAAAATCTTTAACACGGAATGGATTAGTTTGAACAATTAATTAATTTGAACTAAAAATATTCTATCTGCCCTTCCTGATAAATATCATTTTTTTTTTCATTATTTATTCTTGTAAAGGTCGATGGGGAAAAGAAGACTCCCCACCACCAAAATATGAATGAAAATATACTAAAATAAAAAATCTTATATATATATTTATTATATTCTTTTTTATTTTATAATTTAGAAATGAAGAATACGTCTTCTTTTTATAAGATTAAGAGTCTATTTCATATTGATTAGAATAGGAACTGCCAATTGTTAATTTTATATTAATTTTAATATTAAATTAACAAATTACTGATCCAATTTTTTTAGTCAAATCCATTCAAAATTATTCCAATATAATATTTTAGGACTTGTTTGTTTGTCGTACAAAAAAACTTTTTGAATTCCCGGTAGAAAGAGATTTCCCTAATGACAAAGCTTTTAATGCCGCCCAATATCCTTTCCTTTTCCAAATATTTTTACGAATACGCTTTTTTGATATCGAAGTACGTTTTTTTGGAACTGCCATTTAAAAAAGAAGAAGTTAGTCATTGTTATAGTTGGATGTGAAAGACATCTATTGTTCAAAACGAATTATTATTTCTTATCTTATTCATTATTTATTTTTTTTTCTAAAAGATTCTCTTAATAGAAATCTAGATACATCAAAGATCCGTGAAAATTTTATCAAAAATGACTCGAAATAACAAAATTTTGCCATACACTATTTGTAAAACCAAAAATTTTTGGTTTGGAACTCTTAGTTCTCGTTGTTTATATCTCATCTGCTATGGGATAGAAATCAAAAGAAATAAAGAACCTAAAATACCTTTATTGTAGTCATTCTATATTTTATTTACATGTAATAAAACTTGTAAACTTTTGCCTAATAAATTGAGTCTTTTTTTAGTAAAACTTGAAAAAAAAATACACCTAAACTTTAAAACTTGAATGAGACTAGTAAAAAATCTGTTAAAGGGTATGTAGTTTGATAA